TAAAAAAAACTTCTTGTATCACAACAAATTCAAAGAAAGAACCCATTATTTGAATGAAGTGAAGTGCCAAACTTGTGGGCGGGGATAAATAGATCTATTTATCTACGATCGAATTATATTTGTTCGATACACTGTTGTCAATATGATTGTCAATTTTGAATATAAATGTTGAGAAAAAAATAAAGAATAGTTGAGAAAAGAATAAAGAATATAAAAAAGACTATAAAAAAATACAATGAAAAAAGAATTAAGTCAATTTCTTTTTTTATTATTTTATTAATTATTATTTTTTTTTTTTTTATTAATTATTATTATTATATTAATTATTATTAATATTTTATATTTTTATATGTTATTTTATCTGTTATGTTATTTTATCTGTTTTTTTTATCTTATTTTATGTTATTTTTTTAAATGCAATTACTTCATTTATTCAATTGATCTTTTTTCTCTATATTTTATATCAATAAAATTAGCTCAATAAAATTTGGTTTTGTTGGTATAGAACACGGTATTCTATAGTAGCAATATTCTATAGTAGCAAAGCAATAAGAAATACGAATAATAAATAAAGTATGAATAGAACAAAAGAGGGGGGAGGAAATAATAAAGAAAAATTTATACAAAGCTAGATATGAGTCATCCACACCCTCTTTTTTGTATTTCATTAATTGAATTTTGTTTGATTAAGACTAAGTTCCGTAAAAACCCCCGCCTTCTTTAAAATATCATGAACAGTTCCTGTGGGTTGAGCTCCTTTTTCAAGGAAATAGAGAATAGCGGGAACATTTAAATAGGTTTGATTATTTATCGGATCATAAAAACCCACTTTTCGAAGATCTCTTCCCTCTCTTCGGGATCGAACATCAATTGCAACGATTCGATAAACGGCTCATTGGGATAGATGTAGTTAAATAATACCCCCCCCTAGAAACGTATAAGAAGTTTTCTCCTCGTACGGCTCGAGAAAAAAATGATTAAAAGTTATGTCTATGTATGGAATTAGAATGTCAAAAAGATCCATAAACCCAGCAAATCAATTAGACATTTAAACCTGTCTTTTTTTTCGAAAAAAAAAAAAGAAGAAAAAAGCATTCGTACTCTCATAACTCAAGTCAAATAACTCTCAAAATGCTCAAAAAAAAAATCCTTAGGCATTCTTTTATTGAGTGGTCTCTAACCCCTTTTTTTTGTCTCGTTTAGAATCTATTTCGATTCTTCATTTTGATCTAGTTGGTGAGACAATTGAAAAGGGTATTTCCTTGTTCTAGGATCCTTTATCTTTGCCTTGAATCATTGGGTTTAGACATTACTTCGGCGATATTTAATCATTTCAAAAATGGCAGCAACATGCCCCTTTTTCTCTCTTTTTTTCTTTCTCTCAAAGAATCATATGAACGATTAATTCCCGCATGATACACTTTTGATCGAAAGAGTTTTACCAATTCCAACAATTTTTCTTTTTGATTTGAAAATAGTTTGAATCGGAGCCTTTCGATTTCTATATCAAAAATAGACTTACGAAGTTGTTCCAACTTATTGATTTCCATTAACTAACCCTAGATCCTTGCCCCTGAAAAATGGATGTTTCTCTTCGAGCTCCATCCTGTACTATTTACATTACAACCCAACAAAAAGACGGATTATAATAGAACAGAACAAAGGATGTCGAGCCAAAAGCACCTTCATTTCTACATAATGGAAAGTGGTGGGTTTTGACATCCACAGCCGATCATGTCCTTCAAGTCGCACGTTGCTTTCTACCACATCGTTTCAAACGAAGTTTTACCATAACATTCCTCTAGTTTGGAACATTGATTCAATTATGGAATCATGAATAGTCATTGGTTCAGTCGATACATAGTAATCTATCTATACTTCTTCCTTCTATATGAAATAAATAGATAATTTAGGAAGAAAAAGCCTCAATAAGAATTCAAATTAACCCATATTGTATTGTATGAATGCAATATATATATATATATTTTTACTTTTATTATAATTATATATTATAATTATACTTTTCTATTCTAAAAAAAAAAAATTAAGAATATCATTAATAATAAGAATATCACGAATATTATAAATAACACAAATAAACTAATCTTTTTGAATCTACCTTGCATCTTCAAATAACTCGATAGATCAAATAACTCGATAGAATAGATTCGCCAATCTCACAGTTCTTCGAGTGCCAATCTTAAGCAATTATTAAAAATCAAAAGCAAGAATCACATTTTCTCCAATATTTGACTCTTAGAAAGAAGGTTGTTAAAAAAAAAAGAGCAATTTAGATTCGGATATCGTTATTCTGATATATAAAAGAGTATGCTCTGGGACGGAAGGATTCGAACCTCCGAATAGCGGGACCAAAACCCGTTGCCTTACCACTTGGCCACGCCCCATTTTGATTTCTATTTGAAACTACTAAACACTAATATGGGTATTCCTTGTTCGTCAATTCCAGTTCCAAATAGCTATGGAATAGATTAGATTCTTG